TCTGGTTTACTTGTAAGTTTTACCGGGTACGCCTTATATACCGCTTTTGGGCAACCCTCTCAACAACTAAGAGATCCGTTCGAGGAACACGGGGACTAGTTGAAGTAATGAGCCTCTCAATATGCATTCAATATTGGGAGGCTCATTACTTCAACGGCGATAATTAAAAATCATTTCTTAGTTGGAACTTTAGGCGGTTCTCGAAAAAAGATAGCGAAAAATATTATCCCTAGAGTCGAGACTAATAGAAATGTATAAACCAATGCTTCCATAGATTCGATTGGGGTTTACAATTATAGCTTCCATACCTGTTTAGTGGGGATTATTTCCCTGATAAAGAAATAGTCAACGAAAGGGTAATGATTAAATCAAGATTTCTCCGATCCCTAATGTAAAATCACAAAAAGAGAGACGAAAAATACGAAAGCAATTTTGTATCAGACTGCTTGTCTTCTTGTAGTTGGATCTCCTAGTTTTTGGAATGCTCCAAATTCTACTTGAGCATCTAAATCTGGGTCAATACCAGCAAAAACATCTCTGAACAAGGTTCTAGCCCCATGCCAAATATGTCCGAAGAAAAATAGCAGGGCAAAGGAAGCATGTCCAAAAGTAAACCAACCCCTTGGACTACTACGAAAAACACCATCCGATTTCAAAGTAGCACGATCTAATTCAAAAATTTCACCCAATTGAGCACGTCTAGCATATTTTTTCACAGTAGCAGGATCACTATAACTTACTCCATTGAGTTCGCCGCCGTAGAACTCAACAGTTACACCTACTTGTTCGACACTATATTTTGATTCTGCTCTTCTAAAAGGAACATCGGCTCTAACAATGCCATCTCCGTCTATCAAAACGACTGGAAATGTTTCAAAAAAAGTAGGCATACGACGTACAAAGAGCTCACGTCCTTCTTTATCTCTAAATATCGGGTGTCCTAACCATCCAACAGCTATTCCATCCCCATTGTCCATTGAACCTGCCCTGAATAACCCTCCCTTTGCCGGATTATTGCCAATGTAATCATAAAAGGCTAATTTCTCAGGAATTTTCAACCAAGCTTCTGATAAACTTTTATTTTCGGCCAGCCCAGCACTAACTCTTCGATATATTTCTTGCTGAAAGTATCCCTGATCCCATTGATACCGAGTGGGACCAAATAATTCGATCGGAGTAGTTGCTGAACCATACCACATAGTTCCGGCAACTACAAAAGCTGCAAAAAAGACAGCAGCGATACTGCTGGAAAGTACGGTTTCAATATTACCCATACGTAATCCTTTGTATAGGCGTTGGGGCGGGCGGACACTAAGATGAAATAAGCCCGCTAATATGCCTAATGTTCCTGCTGCAATATGATGAGAGGCTATTCCCCCTGGAACAAAAGGATCAAAACCTTCTACGCCCCATGCGGGATTTACTGACTGGACTTTTCCAGTTAGTCCATAAGGATCAGACACCCATATTCCAGGACCATACAAGCCTGTTACATGAAATGCGCCAAAACCAAAACAAGCCACCCCGGAAAGAAATAAATGAATTCCAAAAATCTTAGGCAAATCTAATGAAGGTTTTCCCGTACGTTCATCACAAAAAATTTCTAAATCCCAATATACCCAATGCCAAATAGCTGCCAAAAAGCACAAGCCAGAAAACACAATATGTGCCCCGGCCACACCTTCATAACTCCAAATACCGGGATCCGTTACCGTCCCCCCTGTAATACTCCAACCGCCCCAGGAATTGGTTATTCCTAAACGAGTCATGAAGGGTATAACGAACATACCCTGTCTCCACATTGGATCAAGAACGGGATCAGAGGGATCAAAAACTGCTAATTCATATAGAGCCATAGAACCAGCCCAACCAGCAACCAGGGCCGTATGCATTATATGGACAGAAATCAACCGGCCGGGATCATTCAATACAACGGTATGAACACGATACCAAGGCAAACCCATGGAAATACCCCTTTATCAAATAAAAATAGACACTATGTAACTTTATTGCATTGGAAAAGACTATGACTATCAATGGACCCCTGTTCTGTTCAGTGGATTATCTCGGAGCAAGGGTTAATATTTGTTATATTCTATTGTTAATAATGGAACAATTATGTTTGTAGGAACAAAGAGAAGCAGATCTATTCTATACCCGATAAGTACCAATACGCAATGGGGGTTGATACCTTTTTATATGAGCAAATGCCGCCATATTTGTTGGCTCTAGTCGTAAGAATTTTCCTTTAATCAGTCTATCGTCTTTTATGACCTTTTCTAATGTATTCTAGACAGACTATATGATAAAGAATATCAACCTTTATAATATATGTTGATATTATGAAGAGAATAGCCGATTATTACGTTTCCATATCAAAGTGAAATATAGTACTTAATTTTTTTTCTTTCAGTTAATGCCTATTGGTGTTCCAAAAGTACCCTTTCGAATTCCGGGAGATGAAGATGCAACTTGGGTTGACGTATAGTGCGACTTGTCAGATATATTGGGTCATATGGGCTTTCCCCGTTCTCTTCCCCAATCGAGATATCCTTCCCTTCGCCCAAGAAAGATTGATTGAATCATCAAAAATTTGGAGCGCGAAGTCCAACTAGAGCCATTTGTAGGGGGATTCAGACTAATAGTATCAATTAGAAGAATTTATGGTTGGCTTGGTTGAACCAATAAGATGACATGAAGTATCCAGGCTCCGTTTAAACAAATCCGAATTGTTAATATATCGATAATTACTGCTTGTATGACAAATTTTTTCTGTTTTAAAAAATTATAAATGGAATAGATATAGGACTCATCTGAACCTTAATTACTCGATTAGACTAGATATATTCAATATGTCGAATATACCATTTTTTTGGCAAAGGCATGAACTGAACGAAAAAAAAAACGGTATTAGACGCATTTGACCTATATGTGCAAATCAAAATCGAGCAGATTTTTACCCGGAGTAGAGCATAAACCTAAAAGAATTAAAGAGGCCCCTTCAAGAACAAGAAAATGACATCGTGGTTTGGATTCGATCTCGATGAAACAATAAATCAACGAGCAGTTAGTTCGAAAAATTGACCTCTTACTATACCTAATACTATTCTTTATACATACTATATCTTTTGTTTTTTATTATTATTAATATAGATAATTTTTAAAAATTTTATAGTAGAAATAAAGAAACGAGGAAAAACTCATATTTATTGAAAAATAGAAAACAAACCCTCCTCATTAGAAGTTAGTACGAACTGCTATCCAAAAATAAAAGGGCAGTAATCTACACATTGATTTTTTCTTTTTCACAGTTTTTTGAACCGTATGCATCAAAAGATGCATGTACGGTTCCTAAGGGATACAATTTGACCCTAATCAACCGACTTTATCGAGCAAGATTACTTTTTTTAACCCAAGAGATTACGACCGAGATCTCGAATTACCTTGTTGGTCTTATCGTATATCTCAGTATAGAGGATCAGACCCAGGATTTATATTTGTTTATAAATTGTCCTGGCGGATGGGTATTGCCCGGAATAGCTATTTTTGATGCTATGCAACTTGTGCTACCAGATGTATATACAATATGCATGGGAATAGCCGCTTCAATGGGATCTTTTATTCTGGTCGGAGGAGAAATTACCAAACGTTTTGCATTCCCTCACGCTTGGCTTTGGCGCCAATGAGTTTTTTATTTGAGAAAAAAAAAAGACTATGCCTTCACCACAAGAAATATCAATATAGATTATGAGTAGTATTAAGTAAAAATAGTAAAAATAGCATGGCACTTTGAATTCGATATGAAAAATTTTGTTCGTTTTTTTCAAAAAATTAGATTATATATCGAGAGAGGAGTATGAGATAAAGGGTATTCCCGATTTTTTATTTATCCGGAGTCCGTTTCAGCGTCACAAACCTTTTTTTATACCAAAGGACTCTTAATCCTAACCTAACAATATTTATGTTTGAAAGAGTACGAAAATAAAAAAAAATTCCTTATTTCGGATCAAAAAGAAACTTTGGGATTGCTGAATTACAGACTAAATGAATATATAAAGCAACGGAGCCATCATAGTATTTTGAACTCACGAAAAGAAGGGTGGTAATTGGATGATTTACTGATATGGATCCGATCGTCTTCGGTGGAAGAGAAAAGTAAATTCCATTGTCGAGCCGTATGCAATGCGCAAAAGATGCACGTACGGTTGTTCAAGTTTATTGTTATTCCCTATCTTTTGTCTTCGCCTCATCATGCGAGATAGAGGAACCTTCTTTTTTTGTTATATCATCAGGGTAATGATCCATCAACCTGCTAGTTCTTTTCATGAGGGATCAACGGGAGAATGTATGATGGAAGCGGAAGAACTATTGACTTTGCGAGAAACCCTCACAAAGGTTTATGCACAAAGAACAGGCCAACCTTTTTGGGTTCTAACCGAAGACCTGGAAAGGGATGTTTTTATGTCAGCAAGAGAAGCCCAAGCTCACGGAATTATTGATCTTATAGCGAATGAAGGAATAGAAATAGTAAAGAAGGACCAATGGAAAGAGCAGAAGTAGTCAAATTCTCAAATTTATATTTTATATTTTGACTTTACCGGGTAATATTCTATATAACTAGAAATAATTCATAATCATCAGGTTAGGATTGATCTAAACCAGTCCCTTATGTAAATGATTCAGCATGCCAACTATTAAACAGCTTATTAGAAACACAAGACAGCCAATCAGAAACGTTACGAAATCCCCCGCTCTTCGGGGATGTCCTCAGCGCCGAGGAACATGTACTAGGGTGTATGTGCGACTCGTTCAGATTATGAGCTGGGACAACAAAAGAAATCCAATTTCCAGTATCAACGATCGTTACCAGCGAATAGGAAAAAATGGAGGAACTCGGGTCACTATCGAAAAAAAGATCTACCATATCCATCTATTGCGTATAAAATTTATGGTTTCCCTTGGTGTAACCCCATTTAAGATGAGAAGCAAATTCCCATTGGTAGCAAATGCTATACATTAAGCGGGAAAGTACTATTTTAAAGAAAAAATATTATGCTCCCATTTTTACAAAACGGACTAACAGGGTCAAGCTATCCAGCTAACCTTTAAAACCAAATACCGTTACTGTATAGGCGGATCTCGTTGTGAAAGACCTATTACTGAATAAGTCATGGGTAGAGCCAAAGATTTTGAATTGTACAAGTTACCAATAACGTTGACTAAACGAAATAAAAGGGCTCCGGTGTATAGAGCGGACCTCACCGTTTAAGAAGTAACCATAGAAACGAAGGAACCCACTATTTCTTTATTCATCTAGATTTACTACGTTTTTATTTTTTATACCTAGTATCAATCCAATTTCGTATTTCATTTGGAGTTGAGGCGAAATGCCTCGAAAAAAAGAAAAAATCGTGGTCGGGAAGGTTATCGTAGCAAAAGCCATTGAAATTCTTTATTATACATTGGAAAAATCCGTTTTGTTATTACCAGTGAGGAAAGAAGAAATAACTCAAAGAAAAAAAAATCAATTAGTTATTTAGCAAAGTTTCATTTATTCAATGACCAGAGTTAGACGAGGATATATAGCTAGGAGACGTAGAAAAAAAATGCGTTTATTTGTATCAAGCTTTCGAGGGGCGCATTCAAAACCTATTCGTATTATTGCTCAACAGAAAATAAGAGCTTTGTTTTCGGCTCATCGAGATAGAGATAAGAAAAAGAGAGATTTTCGTCGGTTGTGGATTACTCGGATAAACGCAGCAATTCGCGAAACAGAAATGGGCGTATACTATAGTTATAGTAAATTTATACATGATCTGTACAAGAGACAGTTGATTCTTAATCGTAAAATACTTGCACAAATTGCTATATTAAATAGGAATTGTCTTTATAGTATTTCCAATGAGATCATAAAAAAAGAAGATTGGAAAGAAGCACCCGAAATTCTTTAAACAAAGTTCCCCGGAGAAGGAACTCCGGGAAGGGAAGATAGAATAGAAATTAGTCCGATAAAATAAAATAGAAAATACAATTACAATAAATGTAGTCAAAATGAACAAAGGCATTAAAAAAAAAAAGATTTCTTCTTCCTCGATTTTTTTCCGAGACAACAACCAAATCCGGATTATCGGATTTTTTAGAGCAAAACATCAATTAAATAAACTAAAGAGTAAACCTATTGTTTTTTTGTTCGAAAACCTCGAAAACCCGTAGTTCTAACGGCCGACTTGGCTCTTTCAAATTGTTTCTCATTATTAAGAAAGGGTAACAAAGAAAGAATACGAGCTTGTTTTATAGCAATAGTAATTAATCGTTGTTGTTTCAGAGTCAATCTATTCACGCGCCTAGATAATATTTTTCCCTGTTCACTAATAAATCGGCTAATTAAACTCATGTTTCTATAATAAATTCGGTCCCCCGATTGGAGCGGGGGCAAGCGCCTACGAAAAGGCCGCTTAGGTTTAAGGAAAGATCGCTTGGATTTATCCATGGTTTGTTTAGTTTATTTATTCTTTATAATATAAAAAATATTCTACCGAAAATCCTATTTCGAATTCCTTTTTTTTAGATCTGACCGAAATAGGATTTGGTTTTTTTATTCTTTAATTTGAATTTGTTTATTTTATATATGTTATCTTTATTTATATATCTATTTTTTATTTATATGCGCTTATCGCTTATATTATTATATATTTATATTCTATATAGTTTCTAGTCCGGAATCCTTTTTTTATATATTCTCTAATATTTTTTCTTTTTTTATTATTTTAAAAAAATTAGAATATCGAATATAATTCTATATAGTTAGAATTATTATCTATTGCTATAGAATAATATATATGTTTATTACATTTTCTTATAATTTTTTTATGCAGATAATGAAATATATGTATAATATATGTCCTTTTGTACTCTTGCTTCAAAAGGCGATACACATACATTTGGTTCGATCTATTTCTTTATCTCTCCATGAATTGTATGCTTGTAACAATAGGGACAGAATTTTCGCAATTCCAATCGACTGGGTGTGTTGCGTCGATTCTTTTGAGTAATATATCGGGAAATGCCCCTTGATTCCTTATTAACATTCTTTCGTACACAACTAGTACATTCCAAAATAACGCTTACTCTGACATCTTTACCTTTGGCCATGAACCCCCGCCCTTTTGTGTGTGAATTTTTTATTCAAGCAACTCTTTTATTTTCGACCCGAAGCGGAAAGAAAGAAAACCAATAGAAATTGCTAACTATAAATACACTTCAAAAGATTTCGTTGTAGTAAATCGAGGAATAGGAAATATAGCAAAAAGAATTAATAGGAAATAAAAATTGAGTATAATTATAATAATATAATAAAGAATACGTAATCCAATGATTTATAACTATATTTCTAATCACAATACAGTATTTCATTTAAGTCTCGTGTATGAGACTTTTGCTCTAGACCCACATTTTTATTTCCGTTCTCACTCTATATTTTAGTTGAATCCTTTTTGCTTTCTCCCTTTTAGAATATACTGTAAAAGGGAGAAAGGGCGGGGTATTCGTCACAGATAGTAGATTCTATCTCTAATCTTCGTTACCCCCTTACAATGTCAATAACTAGAATGAAAAAAAGGGGAATGTTAACGCATCCGGGAAAAAACGATTGATTTCTATCAATAGACCCGCTAAAGATCCGAACCATAAAGTACTTAGTACCGGTGCCACGGAGAAATATGTTTTTAGATCTCGCATTGAAAATCCTCCTTCTTTTTTTTCTTTATTTATATTTTATATATTGTAACACCTAAGAATAATACATATATAATAGATAATCAGATGCATATGTATTTAAAAAGAAAAACAACTTGTATTTGTACATGAAATTTCTAAGGCAAACAAAAATGTACAACAATCCGATAAGATTTTCTACCTTTATTTTCAGTTAAGTTAAAAAGGGTAAAAAAGATGCATCTTTCCTACTGAGCATTCACTAAAAGCCTTTTTTACTTTACAGCGTAAATGTATCCAAAGATTTTCTATATTATATCATATATGATATGAAAAAAAAAAGAAAAAATGGCAAGATCTATTGTGTATCTAAATATGAGTAAAGAATGATGTGGAAAAAAAGAAAAGGATTCTTTACAATACCACTGTAAACCTATTAAAAGGGATGTAGCGCAGCTTGGTAGCGCGTTTGTTTTGGGTACAAAATGTCACAGGTTCAAATCCTGTCATCCCTACCTATTGCTTTTCCTCTGAGAAGTAAAGAGGAATTAATTGAGATCGAAGAAATCGATTCAAATTGGACATAGATAATCTGTCATTTTTAGAATAGTATTATATAATATTATTTATATATATATAACATATACTATTCTAACTATATATGCGATACTTATAGATATGTGATACGCATGCAGGATGTAGTATTGGGTTACAAAAGGAATTCTTTTCTTTATTTTTCTTTCCTGTCTGTGATAAGAAAGCGCTCTTAGTTCAGTTCGGTAGAACGTGGGTCTCCAAAACCTGATGTCGTAGGTTCAAATCCTACAGAGCGTGATTCCATTCTTGTTAATTCTAATTAGACCGAAATAATGGAAAAATAATATAAAATTGACCTCCTTTCTTTAAGCCACAGGAGGTCAATAAAAAAAGATTTGTTAACTAATCAAAGGTCCAACTGATCACCACGTCTATATTGTAAATATGCAGTTACGAATAATCCAGCCAAAGTAATAGGAATCAAACCTAAGACAATTCCAAATAGAAGTACTTCAATCATTTCAATTTGTTTGAAAGGAAAAAGGGGAGGTAATATATATCCCTAAATTTTAATTCTAATTGTCCATGAATCTCAATAACCGAAATTTTAAAATTCTCGCTATAGCTATAAATAACTTAAAAAAAAGCACGAAATCCTACCGAAAGATTATTATGAATTGTTGATTAAATTTATTTCAAATAAGTCGTATCTTGCTCAGACCAATAAATAGAGCTGAGGTTATAGTTAAAGCTGCTAGTAGAAAACCGAAATAACTAGTTAGAGTAGGCATGAAGGAGCTAAATCAAATATGTTTTTTTTTTATACATATATTTATAAAGCACTTACCTAAGTTTACATTTTTTTGTGAAAGATAGGAATGAAAATAAGAAAAAATACCAATTGAAAGAATAAGTTCAATTTATTCCTCAATCATTACATTTACATTATAGTTATAGATATAACTAAGAAAGATAAAGGAAGAGAGGTTGAAAAAGAAATCGACTCATTGTCTGTGACATCTCCAGATTCCGCGATTTCTAATCAACAGATTTTTTGAGCAACTCGTGGAGTAAACTAAATAATAAAGAAATAAGAACTATGTCATGTAACTAAAAAAAAAACTCTCACTATCGAAGAAGAAAACAGGAAAAGCATTTCTAATTTGAGCATTTCCTTTTTTTGATGATAAGAAAAAGAATATCAACACGATCACGCAAAAAAATAAAATTTAGATTTGAGTCCAAATCTATTTTAAGATGATTCATTCTGATTATCTTTATTTTAAGTTCTACATTTTTTCTTTTCGTATTTTTTATCAAGTCTCATTCCTGTAGTTCGAGCACTAAAGAACCCTCGGATCTAATACTAATACAGGAATCCATGCATAACGAATATTTATTAATCTCTTACAATTCAATTCTTGTATTCTTTGTTTTTTTTTTCATCGAATACTATCTCCTACTTACTACTCTTAGTTGGTACTAGATGACTAATCAATTCCTTAAAATGAAAAAAGCAAAAAAGAGAATTCTAGATTTCGCGTCTAATTGAATTGTGGGAATATAATACTCTCTGTGCTGAATTATTCGAAACTAACGTACCAGATTGATCCCTTACCCGATTTCTAGCCGATTTACGTTTCTCGTCCGACGCCAATAATGAAGAAAACATCTATATTATTTTTTTTTATTGGCGTATTTTTCTATTAAATGGCGCATAATTCTATATTACAAGCAAGAAAAAAGAAAT